TCTCGACCAGTGATTGTAGACACTTCTCCTCATTATGCCTTAGACTGTGCTAACGCAACACTATAGACACAAGGGGCTTTGTGGAAGCAAGCATTCCAACATGGGTGGGTGGGAATGGCATTGATTTCTGCGTGGATAGGGTGGCTTGAAAATGAGGCGGGTGGTCCGGATAATAAGCGTTTGTTGTGGAATGATCCTTCTCCGAAGTAGGGACATGATTTGAAGGCTAGAGCTTCGATCGTTCCATCATTTATTGAACCGAGGAGCACCTAGGGTAGGGGTACTTGCTCTCTCCCAGAAAGCATCATTCTATTGCCTTCCTATAGCGTGGACCAAGCATCGAAGGGTAAGCCAACAAGCTTGAACCTAGTGAGGAAGCAGCTTTTCTCCCTAAGGGTAGAGTCTAAAAATCTACAGAAATGGGCCCGGGGCTCTCCCCTTCATTTGAATTTGCTACTTGTTAATACCTCTTCTTTCGCTACTTGTTAATCCGTATATTATATAAAGGTATGTTCTTATCCTGGCATAGAAAGGCATCTTAGCCTTGTTTCTTATATACGTAATATCTTTTAACTATACTGTTTAGAGTGCTGGCCATCTTTCTTCTCTTCTTATCCTGGGTTCACTCCCCTTCTTTGTTGGAATGCCATCTTTCTTCTCTTCTTATCCTGGCCTTCTTCTCCTATTCTGTCTACTGAATTGTCCTTCTTTATCTCTCCTGAATTCTTTGATTGATAGTATTGGCAGCTTTTGTTCATGCCAATTGTGCTTACGTATATAAGAGACTTGAAAGGTGTGGTATTTTCCATTCTTGTTCCCACTTCTTATTCCCACCCAACCCGCCGCTTCTGAGATTTAAAAACGTGTTTAGATGGCCATGGTAGTTTCCGCCCGTCGTTTAAGACATTATTAACGAATTATAGGTTAAGGGCCCTCTCCAGGTCCGCCCGAATGAATTGAGTTCTATAGTTCCAGATAAAAGCTAAATAGCATGGAATGGCATGAAGATACCCTACATTCCAATTAGTCTTTTACTGGTTCTAACGAGGGGAGGGGTGCATACAGTCCTAGATCTTCTTTCTGTTTACCAAAGGAAGAGGTTTCATTCATTTTGGGTTCATCCATTATCGTTTTCAATGATTGCTAGCTACTTTGTCAAAGTCTAGAAGAGACCTTATTATCATACATAATATATTTTACCAAGTAAAGTATCTAACCGAGGGAATAAGCTTTCTTCCTTTTCTGTCCGGGGATCTGAACCAGCCAAAACCTATAAGTCTTTTGCCCCTCCTTCCATACATTAAAGTTTGCTGGGCCAACGCAAAGTGAATCACCCCTTATCAATGAAACAAAACACCCTTTCTTATTCCCACCCAACACACTTTAAGTATTCTTTTAAATTCCGTCCTATTTTTATTTATATAGGATTTATAAGCATAGGAAAAGTAAGAACCTCGTAATGGGGAGAAAGACCTATAATGGGCGTTGGAACCCGCTTTGTATCTCAACCATCAGCTGTGCCTGCCTATGTATGTATCCGTTATTGGTGCTTACGGTCAGCCGGCGGCTATGGAAGTGGATATGAAACGGGCAATGGCCTTGGAAAGGATGCTGCGGGGCAATGGCCCAACAATAAGGTGGTTAAACAGTCACTGATGCTTTCGACATAGGTGATGAAACGGATGCTTGCTCGGTCAGATGCCAATGATGCTGGTGTTGCTACCTTAGCCGCTGGTGCTTATAGGTCAACTGGGTCAAGCGCAATAGCTGCAGGGTCTCGAATTGGAATTGGACATATGGATGGCTGGGATGCGGAACCCCCTGCTGGAACTGAAACTCGATCCCGAGTGTCTGGGTCAATAAGCTTTCGAGCGGACTTTGCACCTGCCTTTCCTTAGAATGAATCTGTCTTTACGGTCTCTGCTCCTGGCTTTTACTTTGTAACTCGATCAACTAGGTCCGTAAACTACTACCTTTGCTGTTGGGTCTGCTCCCGTAGCTACCTTTACCTATGTGACCTTAACCGTAGGGTCCACTGGTTGGTAAATTGCCCTCGTATCCGCTTCTGGCTTTATAGGTTGTACTCCGGGGTTCGCCCTAACGTAAAGGTTTGCGCGCGGGGTTTAAAAAGCATAGTCTGCGTCCCGCCCGGAGGCATAGCATTTCTAATTATGGTGTTGTGCTTTCGGATTAGCTGGCGTTCTGTTGAATCGGGTGGGACTGGGTGTCTGGGTTCGGATCCAACCTTGCGCTACGGAGTGCTCAGCTTGACCATTGGGTTGTAGTTCCGTTCATTGGCTTCGTGGAAAGGATGCTGGGTTTCAATATCGATCAAGCGCAACTGTGAGTGGTGCTTTTGACTCAACTCGGTTAACTGGCTCCCTTGCTTGAGTACCGCAGGTAGCGGCATAAGCATTTGTAGTTAGATTAGCCCTTACTCCCTTGCCCTTGGCTTTCCTTCTTGTTTGAAGTTGGCGGATACCATGCGGATTCTAGGATT